AATAGATTGCCTGACAAAAGGATTACTTTGATAGAGTAAATTATATAATATATTCTATTATATCTATTATTTTTTTTATATTTAATAGAATTAAACTATTCCTAAAAGTATCAAAAACTTTTGTGCTTCTTACACTAAAATATACTTGTCTAAAATAAAATAATTTAATAAAAAGATAAGCTAATAAAGCTAATAGGTTCATACCCTATTTATAAAGGTTTTAGTCCTTTTCTTTTTAATTATTAAAAATTCTTATAAATTTTTATTCTTTTTAACTATAATACTTGGAACAATAATTGCAGTGTCTTCCACTTCATGGTTTAGAATTTGAATAGGCTTAGAAATTAATTTATTATCTTTTATTCCCTTAATAATAAGATCAAAAAATTTATTTTCGTCAGAGTCCTCTTTAAAGTATTTCTTAACCCAAGCTTTAGCTTCATCAATTTTTCTATTTTCTATTATTTTACTTTATTTATTCATTAATTTTAAGACTAATTTGATAATATATAATTTTATACTTATTTCATCTACAATAATGTTAAAAAGTGGGGCTGCCCCTTTTCATTTTTGATTCCCTAGTGTGATAGAAGGTTTAAATTGATACTCAAATTTTTTTTTAATGACATGACAAAAAATTGCCCCTTTAATAATTATATCTTATTGTCTAAGATTAAACTTATTAATTTTTATTATTATCAGATCAATAATTTTTGGAAGTTTAGGAGGTATTAATCAAACATCTTTACGAAAATTAATGGCTTTTTCTTCAATTAATCATTTAGGTTGAATACTAGCAGGAATGCTTAATAATGAAAATATTTGACTTATATATTTTCTATTTTATAGATTCTTAAATTTTAGAATTATTTTCTTATTTAATACATTTAAATTATTCAATATTAATCAAACATTTAAAATATTTAATTCAAACAAAATAATAAACATTTCATTATTTATGTTACTGGTATCTTTAGGAGGATTACCCCCCTTTTTAGGATTTTTCCCAAAATGAATAATTATTGAATTAATAATCAAAAATAACATATTTTTAGTTTTATCTTTAATATTACTAATAACTTTAATCACATTATATTTTTATTTACGAATTACTTACGCAGCATTATTGCTAAATCATTCAAATATAAATTGAAATTTCAAAATTAATTTTAATTCAAAAAACATCAAACCTTTAATGATGATTACTTTTATTTCAATTACTGGGCTAAGTTTGATTAATTTTATATTTATAATTGTTTAAAGGTTTTACTCAATTATAATTTCTTAAAGTAAAAAAGCTTTAAGTTAAAAAAACTAATAGCCTTCAAAGTTATAAATAAAAAACTAATTTTTAAGCTTTAATAAATTTATTTATACCTTTAGATTTGCAATCTAAAATCATTATTTGACTATAAAACTTTAGTTTTTGTTAATTTTTAATTAAAGAAAATTTTTTTTCATAAATAGATTTACAATCTAACGCCTAAACTTCAGCCATTTAATTTTATTTTGCAACAATGATTGTTTTCGACAAACCATAAAGACATTGGAACTTTATATTTTATTTTTGGAGCTTGATCAGGAATAGTAGGTACTTCATTAAGTATCTTAATTCGTGCTGAATTAGGGCATGCTGGTTCACTAATTGGTGACGACCAAATTTATAATGTAATTGTTACTGCTCATGCTTTTGTAATAATTTTTTTTATAGTTATACCTATTTTAATTGGAGGGTTTGGAAATTGACTTGTACCTCTTATATTAAGAGCACCAGATATAGCTTTCCCTCGAATAAATAATATAAGTTTTTGGTTACTTCCCCCCTCATTAACCTTACTCTTATCAAGCTCGATTGTAGAAAATGGAGCTGGAACAGGATGAACTGTTTATCCTCCTCTATCTTCAGGAATTGCTCATGCAGGAGCTTCAGTTGACCTAGCAATTTTTTCTCTTCATTTAGCAGGGATTTCCTCTATTTTAGGAGCTGTAAATTTTATTACTACTGTAATTAATATACGATCAGAAGGAATTACTTTAGACCGAATACCTCTATTTGTATGATCAGTAGTGATTACTGCTATTTTATTACTTTTATCTTTACCTGTTTTAGCCGGAGCTATTACAATATTATTAACAGATCGAAATTTAAATACATCCTTTTTTGATCCTGCTGGTGGGGGTGACCCTATTCTTTATCAACACTTATTTTGATTTTTTGGTCATCCAGAAGTTTATATTTTAATTTTACCAGGATTTGGTATAATTTCTCATATTATTAGCCAAGAAAGAGGTAAAAAGGAAACTTTTGGAGCTTTAGGTATAATTTATGCTATATTAGCTATTGGATTACTAGGGTTCGTTGTATGAGCTCATCATATGTTTACAGTTGGAATAGATGTAGATACTCGAGCTTATTTTACTTCAGCTACTATGATTATTGCTGTTCCAACCGGAATCAAAATTTTTAGTTGATTAGCTACACTACATGGGGCTCAACTTAATAATTCACCATCTCTTTTATGAGCTCTTGGATTTGTATTCTTATTTACAGTAGGAGGTTTAACAGGAGTAGTTCTTGCTAATTCTTCTATTGACATTGTTCTTCATGATACTTACTACGTAGTTGCTCATTTCCACTATGTTTTATCTATAGGAGCTGTTTTTGCTATTATAGCTGGTTTTGTTCATTGATACTCCTTATTTACAGGATTAACAATAAATGAAAAGTGACTTAAATCTCAATTTGCTATCATATTTTTAGGAGTTAATTTAACGTTTTTCCCTCAACATTTTTTAGGATTAGCTGGTATACCTCGTCGATATTCTGATTATCCTGATGCCTATACTTCTTGAAATATTTTATCAACTGTAGGTTCTACAATTTCATTATTTGGAATTTTATTCTTTTTATTTATTATCTGAGAAAGTATAATTTCTAATCGAACTCCTATTTATTCAGTTCAATTAAATTCATCTATTGAATGATATCAAAAAATACCTCCTATAGAACATAGTTATGCAGAACTTCCTATTTTAACTAATTAATTTAATTTAATATTAATTCTAATATGGCAGATTAGTGCAATGAATTTAAGCTTCATATATAAAGTAATTACTTTTATTAGAATTAATTAATAAAATGGCAACATGATCTAATTTAGGCTTACAAGATAGTAACTCTCCAATTATAGAACAATTAAATTTTTTTCATGATCACACTATATTAATTTTAATTATAATTACAATTTTAGTTGGTTATTTAATAGCTATGCTATTTACTAATAAATTTACAAATCGATTATTACTTCATGGTCAAACTATTGAAATAATCTGAACAATTTTACCAGCAATTGTATTGATATTTATTGCTATACCTTCATTACGATTACTTTATTTACTAGATGAAGTTAATAGCCCATCAATTACTTTAAAAACAATTGGGCATCAATGATACTGAAGTTATGAATATTCAGATTTTAAAAATATTGATTTTGATAGTTATATAATTCCTACTAATGAATTAGAGTTAAATTCCTTCCGTCTTTTAGATGTAGACAACCGAATTGTATTACCAATAAATAATCAAGTTCGAATTTTAGTTTCTGCCGCAGACGTTCTTCATTCATGAACTATTCCTGCATTGGGCGTAAAGGTAGATGCAACTCCTGGGCGATTAAATCAAACAAATTTTTTAATTAACCGTCCAGGGTTATTCTTTGGACAATGTTCAGAAATTTGTGGAGCTAATCATAGTTTTATACCAATTGTTATCGAAAGTGTTCCAACTAAAAATTTTATTAAATGAATTTCAACATTTTAATTATAATTTAACTATAATTTATTAATAAAATAATCAATTATATTACTTTTATTAATAAATTTATACTTTAAACTTTAAAATTATATTTTTGTTTAAACTTTTAATTTACTATTAATAGGAAAAATATTTAAAACAATTATTATTAATAAACTAATTTAATTAAATAAATTCTTACATTAGATGGCTGAAAGTAAGCCCTGGTCTCTTAAACCATTTTATAGTAAAGTAACAATTACTTCTAATGAAAAAAATTAGTTAAAATTATAACATTAGTATGTCAAACTGAAATTATTAAATTATTTAATATTTTTTAATTCCACAAATAGCCCCAATTAGATGATTGATTTTATTCTTTATTTTTTCGGCTGCCTTTATATTGTTTAATATTTTAAATTATTATTGTTTTAATTATTCAAATTCAAGTAATAATAATAATTCTAATAATGACTCTAACAATAATATTAATAATAACAATAATTCAAAATTAAATTGAAAATGATAACAAACTTATTTTCTGTATTTGATCCTTCAACAACTATCTTTAACTTATCACTAAACTGAATTAGTACCTTTATTGGATTATTAATAGTTCCTTATTCATATTGATTTCTACCAAATCGATTTAATTTAATTTGAAATAAAATTTTATTAACTCTTCATAAAGAATTCAAGACATTATTAGGACCAAATGGACAAAATGGATGCTCTTTTATTTTTATTTCCTTATTCTCTATAATTTTATTTAATAATTTTTTAGGGTTATTCCCTTACATTTTTACTAGTACAAGTCATTTAACTTTAACATTAACTTTAGCCTTACCTTTATGAATTAGTTTTATAATATATGGTTGAATTAATCATACCCAACATATATTTGCACATTTAGTTCCCCAAGGAACTCCTAGTGTATTAATACCTTTTATAGTATGTATTGAAACTATTAGTAATGTGATTCGACCAGGAACTTTAGCCGTTCGATTAACAGCAAATATAATTGCTGGGCATTTATTATTAACCTTAATAGGAAATACAGGAAATTCTTTATCTTTAATTTTAGTTAATTTTTTAATTCTAAGACAAATTGCTTTATTAATATTAGAATCAGCTGTTTCTATTATTCAATCTTATGTTTTTGCAGTTTTATCAACTCTATACTCTAGTGAAGTAAATTAATAAATGTCAACACACTCAAACCACCCCTTTCATTTAGTAGATTATAGCCCATGACCTTTAACAGGGGCTATTGGAGCTTTAACTATAGTTTCAGGACTAGTAAAATGATTCCATCAATATGACAATTCCCTTTTTATTTTAGGTAATGTAATTACAATTTTAACTATGTATCAATGATGACGAGACATCTCTCGAGAAGGAACATTTCAAGGATTACACACTTTTAATGTAATTTTAGGATTACGATGAGGAATAATTTTATTTATTGTTTCAGAAATTTTCTTTTTCGTAAGATTTTTTTGAGCTTTTTTTCATAGTAGTCTTTCACCTACTATTGAATTAGGAAGTATTTGACCTCCTTTAGGGATTTTAATTTTTAACCCTTTTCAAGTTCCTCTATTAAATACAGCAATTTTATTAACATCTGGAGTTACAGTAACGTGAGCTCATCACGGATTAATAGAAAATAACCACTCTCAAACTACTCAAGGTTTATTTTTTACTATTTTATTAGGAATCTATTTTACCATTCTTCAAGCTTATGAATATATTGAAGCCTCTTTTAGTATTGCTGACGCTGTTTACGGGTCTACTTTCTTTATGGCTACAGGATTTCATGGTCTTCATGTATTAATTGGAACTACATTTTTACTTGTATGTTTAATTCGTCATTTAAAAAATCATTTCTCTAATGACCACCATTTTGGGTTTGAAGCTGCCGCTTGATACTGACATTTTGTAGATGTTGTTTGATTATTTTTATATGTTTCTATTTACTGATGAGGTAGATAAATTTATATAGTATATAAGTATATGTGACTTCCAATCACAAGGACTAAATAATTTAGTATAAATAATTTTTAATTTATATATTATATCAACTATTATTTTAATTGTAGCTAGAGTAGTAATATTTTTAGCCTCTTTATTATCTAAAAAATCATTAAATGATCGAGAAAAAACATCTCCGTTTGAATGTGGTTTTGACCCTATAAATTCCTCACGTTTACCTTTCTCAATTCGATTCTTTCTAATTACAATCATTTTTTTAATTTTTGACGTAGAAATTGCCCTAATTTTACCAATAATTGTAATTTTAAAAATTTCTAATATTATATGATGAACTGTAACTAGAATTATCTTTATTGTAATTTTATTAGTTGGTTTAGTTCATGAATGAAACCAAGGAGCATTAAATTGATCAAATTAAACTATATTACTTTATAAAAAATTTATCAATAATGTTTTAATTTAATTATAATTAAAATGACTTACTATGTAATTTTAATCACTAATAAAAAATAATATTAAAATATATTGTAAATATTAATTATATATGTATGTATTATGAATATAAAAAAGTATATTAATAGAATAATAATAATAATAATAATAATTTAAGCCTATTAACTAATTAACTAAGTTAAAGAGGATATAGTTAAAAATAACATTTAATTTGCACTTAAAAAGTATTGATCCAATCAATTTTCCTTAGTTAAAATTTATATAGAATTTGAAGCGATGAATTGCAATTAGTTTCGACCTAATTTTAGGTAGCAATACCCGTATTCTTTAATTGAAACCAAAGAGAGGTATATCACTGTTAATGATAAAAATGAATATTAATATTCCAATTAAGGAAATAAGTAGATCAAGAAAAAGCTGCTAACTTTTTTCTTTAATGGTTTAATTCCATTTTTATTTCTTATTGTGTAATAATTTAATAGTCTTATTTATTGGTTTATTGATCATTAAATTATTTTATAAGCCCCTAATTAAATTAATTTTAATTAAATCTTTAACTGAAACTGTTTATATAGTTTAAAAACAAAACATTATATTTTCACTATAAAAATAAAGACCTATTTTCTTTTATAAATTTATTTAAAGATTCTAACAATCTCATTAACATCTTCAGTGTCACGCTCTAAAATATAAGCTATTTAAATTATTCGAGATTTGATACTATTTAAACTAAATTTAAGATATACAAGTTGTTGCTCTATAGAAATAATTTTAACTTCTTAATTTAATTGGCTAAATAAAATCTAACTAAATATTAAGGATACTAAAATAAATAACCAAAAAACAAACATTATTAAATAAATTTTTAAATTATTGCTTTGTAAAAATTGGTTTATAAAGGAAAACTGCTTAATTAAATAATAAAAATTTTGGCCCCCTAAATATTCAGATCATCCTTGGTCAAATGATTTTATTGTCTTAAAGCCTAAAGATAAAGGATACTTTAAAATACCAATTGTCGATAAGAGAGGTATAAACCATATTGATAAATTAACAAAACTAAATAAATAAAAATTTAAAGACTTATTATAAAAATATAGCGAAACATTTCTAAGATAATAGCCTAAAAATCCTCCTAAGATACAAACAAATAAAGTTAAATTTTTTAAACTAGGAGATAAACAAATTATAAAATTTCTAGAAAATAAAAATCAATTTAATAAAGAACCCCCAATTACAGCCATAAATAATAAGCTAAGTATACTTTTTGATATTGTTCAAGCTTCATCATTTAAACAGTTTAAAGAAGATTCATTAAAATCTCCTGTTAAAGAGTAATAAGATAAACGAAATGAATAACAAACAGTTAATCCTGTGGAGAAAAAATACAGAAAGAAAGAAAATAAATTTAAATTAGTTAATAAAACTACTTCTAAAATTAAATCCTTTGAATAAAACCCGGCTAAAAAAGGTATTCCACAAAGAGCTAAATTAGCAATATTTAAACAAGAAGTTGTTAAAGGTATAAAATAAATAAGTCCGCCTATATCACGAATATCTTGAGAATTTTTTATATTATGAATAACAGCCCCGGCACATATAAATAGTAAGGCCTTAAATAAAGCGTGGGTTAATAAATGAAAGAAAGCTAATTTAGGAAAACCTATAGCTAAGATTCTTATTATTAACCCTAATTGACTCAATGTTGATAAGGCAATAATTTTCTTTAAATCAAATTCAAAATTAGCAACAATTCCAGCTATAAACATTGTTAAACCTCCTATTAATAAAAGAAAATTACCTAAATAAGTATCTATTAATAAAACATTAAACCGAATTAATAAGTAAACCCCAGCCGTTACTAAAGTTGATGAATGAACAAGTGCCGAAACAGGAGTAGGGGCAGCTATAGCTGCAGGCAACCAAGATGAAAAAGGAATTTGAGCTCTTTTAGTTATAGCGGCTAACATAACTAAAGCACCAATTACTATTATAGATAAATCATTTTTTATAATTTCAATATAAAAGATATAGTTTCATCTCCCATAATTTAATATTCAAGCAATTGCAATTAATAGTGCAACGTCACCAATTCGGTTAGAAAGAGCAGTTAATATCCCGGCATTATAAGATTTTACATTTTGAAAATAGATAACTAAGCAATAAGATACTAATCCTAACCCATCTCAACCTAATAAAATTCTAATTAAATTAGGAGAAATAATTAATAATATTATAGATATAACAAACATAACAACTAACAAAATAAAACGATTAATATTAACATCTTCTATTATATATTCTTTTCTATAATAAATAACTAAAGCAGAAATAAATAATACAAAAGATATAAACATAAATCTTATTCAATCAAATAAAAAAGCTATTGTAATAGAAGAAGATTGAATAGCAATTAAGTCTCATTCAATAAAATAAATTAGATCATTTAATAAAAAATAAATTCTTAATAAAAAAAAAGATATTCTAATTACTATAAAAACTAAAAAATTTACAAAACAAATAGAAAAATTTATCACGATCTAAAATGAAAATATTTCATATCAATGATACCACAAATCATTATTTTAATTAAACTATTTAAATTAACTTTATTAAAGTCATAATAAACAAATATCTCTCTTTAAAATTAATAAATTTAAAGGAAACCAATGGAGAAATAAAATTAAAAATTCTCGTCTATAATTTATAGAAAATGAATATAAAGCTGAATAAATTTTTCCTTGTTGACTATAAGAATATAAGAATAAAGAATAAGCAGCGCCAAAAAAGGATAATAGAGACAGAAAAATAATAGAATATCAAGATCAACTAACAATTCTATTTAATAAACTAATTTCACCTAATAGATTTAAAGTAGGAGGAGCAGCTATATTTCCTGAACAAAGTAAAAATCATCATAAAGATAGTCTAGGCATAAAATTTAATAAACCCTTATTAATTATTAATCTTCGACTGCCTAATCGTTCATAAGTTATATTAGCTAAACTAAATAATCCTGATGAACATAGACCATGAGCAATTATTAGTGTATAGGCCCCTCTCAACCCTCAATAAGTTATTGTTAATAGACCTCTTAAAACAATTCCTATGTGAGCAACCGAGGAGTAAGCAATTAAAGCCTTTATATCTATTTGGCGTAAACAAACAAGACTAATTAGAAACCCCCCTACTAATCTAATTGAAACAAAAATAAAATTATAATTTAAACCTATTAATAAAAGAAAAGGAAATACCCGAATTAATCCATATCCTCCTAACTTTAATAATACCCCAGCTAAAATTATAGACCCCGAAACAGGAGCTTCTACATGGGCTTTAGGTAATCATAAATGAACTAAAAATATTGGTATTTTTACTAAAAAAGCAAAAATTATTGTAAAATAAAACAGGTAATAATAAAAGGAATAATTTATTAATATAAATATATTTAAAGTTAAAGAATAATTTAAAATATAAAAAATAGATATTAATAAAGGTAATGAAGCTAAAAGAGTATAAAATAATAAATAGATACCAGCTTGTAAACGTTCAGGTTGATACCCTCAACCTAAAATTAAAAATAAAGTAGGAATTAATCTTCTTTCAAAAAATATATAAAATAAAAATAAATTTATAGAACTAAAAGTTAATACTAATATTAATAATAAAAACAAAATTAGTAATACAAAATAAGTTTTATAGTTATCTAGTTTATAAACTAATTCTCTAGATATTAATATTAATGCACAAATTCAAATTCTTAATAATACTAATCCATAAGAAATTAAATCTATTCCTAAAAAATAAGTTACATTATAATAAAAACTATTGAAACTTATAAAAAAAATAAATATAAATATAACTAAAAATAAAAGATTTTGAACCGTTCAAAATCTTTTTTTTAAAAAACTAATTGGTATCATAAATAAAATTATAAAGATAAATTTTAACATTGCAATAAAGAAAATGAATTAAAATTATCATTTCCATGCGTACGAATTATGGAAACTAAAATTGAAATTCCTAAAGCTCCTTCACAAACTCTAAAAGTTAAAAATATTATTGAAAAATATAATTCAAAGTTTAATAAATTTAAAAACATAAATAAAAGAAAAAATAAAGATAAAACAATAAATTCTAATCTTAATAAAATTGATAATAAATGCTTTCGACTAGACACAAAAGCAATAACCCCTATAAAAAATAAATACATTACAAAAACTCACTTTAAAATTATTAACATTAGTTTTAATAATTTAATAAAAATATTGGTCTTGTAAATCAAAAATAAGAATCTTTCTTTTAAAACTTCAAGAAAAAAGAATTTCTTTATCATTAATCTCCAAAATTAATATTTTAAATAAACTATTTCTTGATTTTTGATATTTTTAATTTATTCATTTATTTATTTAGATTAACTTGTAGAACAATTTTTATTTTTATAAAACACCCTTTAGCTATAGGGTTAATACTATTAATTCAAACATTTTTTATTTGTTTATTATCTGGATTAATTACTAAAACTTTCTGGTTTTCTTATGTACTCTTTCTTATTTTTTTAGGGGGAATATTAGTATTATTTATTTATGTTACTTCTCTTGCATCAAATGAAATATTTAACTTCTCTTTAAAATTAATATTATTAAGAATTACAAACTTTTTAATTATTTATTTTGTAATATTCTTTATAGATAAAAACTTAATTATAAACTACCTAATTAATTATGAAAATGAATCTATATTAAGTATAAAAACTCTATTAATAGAAAATTCTTTAATGTTAAATAAATTATACAATTTCCCAATTAATTTAATTACTATTTTATTAATAATTTATTTATTTTTAACTTTAATTGCAGTAGTAAAAATTACTAATGTATTTGAAGGGCCTTTACGACCTAACTTTTAATAACAAATGAATAAACCTATACGTTTAAATCACCCTTTATTTAAAATTATAAATAATGCTTTAGTTGATCTCCCAGCTCCTTCAAATATTTCAGCTTGATGAAATTTTGGGTCTTTACTAGGTCTTTGTTTAATTATCCAAACTTTAACAGGATTATTTTTAGCTATACATTACACAGCTGATATCGAAACAGCTTTTAATTCAGTAAATCATATTTGTCGAGATGTGAATTATGGTTGATTATTACGAACTCTTCATGCTAACGGAGCTTCTTTTTTCTTTATTTGTATTTATTTACATATTGGTCGAGGAATTTACTATGGATCATTCTTATATGTTTATACCTGATCAGTAGGAGTATTAATTTTATTCTTAGTTATAGGAACGGCTTTTATAGGATATGTACTTCCATGAGGACAAATATCTTTTTGAGGGGCTACTGTTATTACAAATCTAGTTTCAGCTATTCCTTATTTAGGAGTGGACATTGTTCAATGATTATGGGGGGGATTTGCTGTTGATAATGCAACATTAACACGATTTTTTACTTTTCATTTTTTACTTCCTTTTATTGTAATAGCAGCTACTATAATTCATTTATTATTTTTACATCAAACAGGTTCGAATAACCCTCTAGGAATTAATAGAAATAGAGATAAGATTCCTTTCCACCCTTACTTTTCTTTTAAGGATATCTTTGGATTTATTATAATAATTATACTATTGTTTTTATTAACAATTTTAGCCCCCTATAAGTTAGGAGACCCAGATAATTTTATTCCAGCTAATCCTTTATCGACCCCTCCTCATATTCAACCAGAATGATATTTCTTATTTGCTTATGCAATTCTTCGATCAATTCCTAATAAACTTGGGGGAGTAATTGCACTAGTACTATCAATTGCCATTTTATTCATTCTTCCTTTTACTAACTTAAGAAAATTCCGAGGAATTCAATATTATCTTCTAAATCAAATATTGTTTTGATACATAGTAATTATTGTAATTTTATTAACATGAATTGGAGCACGTCCTGTAGAAGACCCTTACATCTTAACAGGTCAAATCTTGACTGTACTTTATTTCTCATATTTTATTATTAATCCTATTATTACAAAATGATGAGATAACCTATTAAATTAAATAAACTATTTAATCCAAAAATTAATAATAAAAAATTTACTTTATAATACTACTTATAAATTAATTTTATTTAATATTATAATATAAATAAAGCTATTTATATTAATAATATTTGTTACTTAATATTTATATTTAAAATAATCTAATTAAATTAATCAATGAGCTTGAAATAAGCATATGTTTTGAAAGCATAAGATAAAAATTAAAATTTTTATTGATTTAATTAAATTTATACTAAAATTTATTATTTAAAATTTAAAAAAGTATAATTTTTATACCAATAACTAAAATTAAATAATTTAAAGAAAAAGGTAAAAATCTTTTTCAAGCTAAATATATTAACTTATCATAACGAAACCGAGGTAAAGTTCCCCGTACTCAAATAAATAAAAAAGAAATAAAAGATAACTTAAAAAAGAATAAAAAAGAATAAATATCCCCACCTAAAAAAAATAATCTAAATAATATGCTTATAAATAAAATACTAGAATATTCAGCTAAAAAAATCAAAGCAAAACCTCCTCTGCTATATTCTACATTAAACCCAGAAACTAATTCAGATTCTCCTTCAGCAAAATCGAAAGGGGTTCGATTTGTTTCTGCTAAAGAAGTGCAAAATCAAACTAACCCTAAAGGAAAACATAAAAATATAAATCATCTATTTAATTGAAATTGAATAAAATAAAAAAAATTATATCCCCCCACTAAAAAAATTAAAGACAATAAAATTAAAACTAAACTTACTTCATAAGAAATTGTTTGAGCTACTGCTCGCAATCCCCCTAATAGAGCGTAATTAGAATTTGAAGATCATCCAGCAATTATTACTGAATAAACACCTATTCTTAAACAACAAAGAAAAAATAAAACCCCTAGATTAAAACTAAATAACTTAACAATATAAGGAATACATAACCAACTTAATAAGGATAAAAATAAAGAAAAAATAGGGGAAAAATAATATATTAAATAATTAGACATAAAAGGATAAGTTTGTTCTTTTGTAAATAATTTAATTGCATCACTAAAAGGTTGAGGGATTCCTATAAAACCTACTTTATTGGGTCCTTTACGAATTTGAATATAACCTAAAACTTTACGCTCTAATAAAGTTAAAAAAGCAACACCAATTATTACACAAATAACTAAAATTAAACTCCCTAAAAAAGGTATTAAAAAATCAACTAATATAACTATCAATACTATTTATAATTTATTAAATTATATCTATAAATTCTAAATTTATTACATTTTTCTGCCAAAATAGTTTATTTTTTCAATATTCAATAACAAAATTAATTTTTTTTTATTTTAATATAATTCTAAATAAAAATTTTCAAAAAATTTATATTTGGTCCTTTCGTACTAAAATATAATATCTTATTTAAGATAGAAACCAACCTGGCTTACGCCGGTTTGAACTCAGATCACGTAAGAAATTAAAGTCGAACAGACTCAAAATTTAAACTTCTACACCTAAATTAATTCTTAGTCCAACATCGAGGTCGCAATCTTTTTTATCGATTTGAACTCTCCAAAAAAATTACGCTGTTATCCCTAAAGTAACTTAAATTTTTAATCAATAAAATTGGATCAATTTAAAAACATAAATACATGAAAATTTATTTAAAAGTTAATTAAATTTTAATATCACCCCAATAAAATAATTAACTTTATTTATTCTTAATTTTTAATTTAAAGTAAAAAATTCTTCATAGAATAAAAATAGTAAATTATAAAGATTTATAGGGTCTTCTCGTCTTTAAATTATATTTTAGCTTTTTAACTAAAATATAAAGTTTAAATATAAATTTTATGACACAACATATATCTCATTCAACCATTCATACAAGTCCTCAATTAAAAAACTAATGATTATGCTACCTTTGCACGGTCAAAATACCGCGGCCCTTTAATAATTTTCAGTGGGCAGGCTATACTTTTTAAAAAAAAATCAAAAAGAAATGTTTTTGATAAACAGATGAATATATAAATTTGTCGAATTAATTATAAAATTCTTTAATTTGAATAATAAATTTTTTAACAACTATAAATTTTACTAATTTAATCATAATAACTTTATTTTTAAAATTAAAATAAAATTTTTAATAAAAAAAAATTAAATGATAAATAAATATTTTAATTATAAAATAAATTATAAAATATTTTTTAAAAATAACTATTTTTAAGCTTATTTTTTATTAATATATTTAAATAAATTATAAAATTTTATTTAAAAGCTCATCCCTTTAAATACTTAAATATTAAACTTATTTAATTAAAAAATTAATTAAATAATTTAATATTTATAAATTTAATTTATTTCTTAAAAAACTAGATATATTAAAAAACGAATAACATTTCATTTCTAGTAATTTATAAATTAATGGTTATTTTACAACAAATAAATTAAATTACTAAATCTTTTTAACTCGAGAATAATTAAAATAATAATTATTTAATTAATTAATCCTGACACACAAGGCACAAAAAATTAATAATTCTATTTATATAATAATTTTTCAATTATTTCAATAATTTTTTACAATACTATTAAACTATAATTAATATTATTTTTTCTTTATAAAATACTAAAAATTATTCTATTAAAATTATTTTTATTAAAAAAAAATTAACCTTTAAAAATTAATAAATAAATATTAAATATCAACTTAAAACGAATTGCACGTATTTCTTTTCAATGTAAATGAAATGCTTTACTAATTAAGCTTTAAATTGTAATTCTAGAAATACTTTCCAGTATACCTACTATGTTACGACTTATCCCATTTAAATAAATTAATGAGAGCGACGGGCGATGTGTGCATATTTTAGAGCTATAATCAAAAAATTTTTCTTAATTAATTTACTATTAAATCCTATTTCAAATTTATAATTTAAATAAACTATCCATCTATAAATAAACTTTATTGTAACTCATTTTATTCTTAACTATAAACTGCACCTTGATCTGACATAAATTTTTATAAAAATTATTGAAAATTATTATTCTAATAAAATATTCTTATGACGACGATATACAAATTTAATAAAATTAAGTAAGGTAAATTGTGGATTATCATTTATTAAACAAGTTCCTCTAAATAGATTAAAATACCGCCAAATTCTTTAAGTTTTAAGATTATATCTAATACTACTTTAGTTAATTAAATTTTATTTTTTAAATAATAGGGTATCTAATCCTAGTTTATTATTAAAATTTTTTAGCTTTAAATTTTAAATTAAAAAAATAATTTATATTTTAAAATTTCACCTATAAAATATAATTTTATTTTTAAATTAACATTTAACTAAAACCAAAAAAATTTATTTGTATTATTTGTATAACCGCGATTGCTGGCACAAATTTTATCAATACTTTAAATAATTTCCAAATCATATATTTTATAAATTTTTAATATTAGTCACTGTGAATAAAATTAATAAATAAGTTTATTTAAAAATTTAAATATTTCTATATTACATGTAAAAAAAATATTTTAACAAACTGTTTTACTATTATAAAATAATTAATCAGTTTAAACTTTTTAACCGGTGCATAAATTAAATTATTTAACAATTGGTTAAAATAACAAAAATTTACTAAGCAAATTTGACAATATTCCTCCCTGCGAATTACCCAAATCGGCCCCAAAATTTACCTTCCCTGGTAAATTTTAAAGTCGGTATGGATACCTTTATCATAAATTAAATTATCCCTTAATAATTTAACCCTTAATAACTTATACTTATTAAAATAAATATTATATAATTAAAATAAAACGTTAGGTGCATAAATTAAATTATTTAACAATTGGTTAAAATAACAAAAATTTACTAAGCAAATTTGACAATATTCCTCCCTGCGAATTACCCAAATCGRCCCCAAAATTTACCTTCCCTGGTAAATTTTAAAGTCGGTATGGATACCTTTATCATAAATTAAATTATCCCTTAATAATTTAACCCTTAATAACTTATACTTATTAAAATAAATATTATATAATTAAAATAAAACGTTAGGTGCATAAATTAAATTATTTAACAATTGGTTAAAATAACAAAAATTTACTAAGCAAATTTGACAATATTCCTCCCTGCGAATTACCCAAATCGRCCCCAAAATTTACCTTCCCTGGTAAATTTTAAAGTCGGTATGGATACCTTTATCATAAATTAAATTATCCCTTAATAATTTAACCCTTAATAACTTATACTTATTAAAATAAATATTATATAATTAAAATAAAACGTTAGGTGCATAAATTAAATTATTTAACAATTGGTTAAAATAACAAAAATTTACTAAGCAAATTTGACAATATTCCTCCCTGCGAATTACCCAAATCGGCCCCAAAATTTACCTTCCCTGGTAAATTTTAAAGTCGGTATAGATACCTTTATCATAAATTAAATTATCCCTTAATAATTTAACGATTAATAAATTAAACTCATTAAAATAAATATTATATAATTAAAATAAAACGTTAGGTGCATAAATTAAATTATTTAACAATTGGTTAAAATAACAAAAATTTACTAAGCAAATTTGACAATATTCCTCCCTGCGAATTACCCAAATCGGCCCCAAAATTTACCTTCCCTGGTAAATTTTAAAGTCGGTATAGATACCTTTATCATAAATTAAATTATCCCTTAATAATTTAACGATTAATAAATTAAACTCATTTAAACTAATTTTTTTTTTTTTTTATATAATTACAATAAATTAATAGATATGTATATGTTTAAATCTTAATTATTTAATATTTAATTTAAATAATATTTTTTTATCAATTACATTATTTTTTTAAAAATAACTGTCTTTTTTAAAAATGGATAAATCTAATTATACTAATTTAAATTATTTTTTAATTAATTATTAATTAATAATTAAAAATTTTAATTTATTTATAAAATTTTACATATATAAATAATTTATAATTAATATATAAAATACAAACTATATTATTATATATATATATATTAATTAAGTTATCTATATATATATATATAATATATTAAATATATGTTATAAATTAATATTAAAATTTTAATAATTAAATTGTTAAAAAAACCTAATCTTATTTAATTCCTATTTGTAATAATAAAAATATGTTAATTATGTATTATATATAATATAAATTTATTTTAAATATTATTAATAATTTATTTTTATTTATTATTTATAGTAAAAACTATATATTAAAAAATAGTTATTATCATTTTTAAATTTAAATTTAGTTATTATTATTATAGATATTTAATTTAAATATAAAATTTTATATATTATAATTAATGTTTATAAATTAAAAAAATTAAACTAAGTTAAGTTACTTAAAACGATTTTGTTAATAATTTTAATGATTGAACCATGTTTTGTAAATTTTACAATTAATATAAAAAA